AAGAATTTGTTTTACATTTCCCCCTAGTGTATCAATTTTTTTGGAAACGCTAAAAAGAAGTCTAATACCCCCAGCCCCAGAAAAATCGGGTTTTCATTGTAGTCATTGTAAGAATACAATAAAAGATATAAATGATTATGAATTGCCATTTAGTTTTGCTGATGAATGGTACACTTTAAAGAATACTCCTGTATGGGTTTCTGCCAACAAAGAAAAGGAAAAAAAAGAAAAAAGGGAGTTTATTAATCGAATTAAATCTCTAGAGAAAGAATCTAGTTTTTTGAATAGACTCGAAACAAGAACTCGACTGTGTAATGATAATTCGCGAAAAAAATACTTACCAGAAAGCTATGATCCTTTCTTGAGCGGATCATGTCGAAAAACAATTGGAAAAAATTCAATCCTCAAAAAAGTTTCGAAAAAAAAAATTATAAAAACATTTCAAATAAATCGAATTCATCAAATCCTCGTTCCGTACACCGACAATGAACAATTAGAACTAAAAAAAAAAATAAAAAGATTTGATGATAAAAATTCAGATTCACTAGAATCAACGGATTTTTTCAAAGTTATTAAAAAAGCTATTTCTCGCAGCCTTATTATTTTTCCTTATTTGTCCTACGCTCACGCCTCCTATTTTTGGGGGAAGCTTCTTTTGGAAAATCTCAATGATGCCTGTGGTTTTTTTTTTCCTCATCCCGCAGGGACGCCTTTTGTACAAAAATGGAGTTTTCTCAAGACACACTTTTTTGCAATGTGTAGGAATCGTGTAGAGTACTTCGAATATTATTTGTATATTGTAAATGAAAGACGTCGTACTCTTTATCCACACAGATCCCTTTCTCGCTTTGACTTTACAAGTTGTACAAGTTCCGGCTTTTCCCTTTTTTTCTTTTTTGGGAAAAAATTTTGGAAACAAAAAAAGGATTCTCTCAATTATGAAAACTTAGAAAGACAAAAGTTAGAAAGAGAAAAGGAAAAAATATATGAAAACTTTTTTTTAAAAAAATTATTATTATTTTTAACTCATGCTAATAGTCAAAACATACGGACAAGTCAAAATAGACTAAACGAAATCAGTAAAATAATTCCCCGGTGGGAATACCGATTAATTACTCACAAAGACCGTAGGCAAAGAGACCCCAAAAATTTTGAAATTCGTCGAAGAGAAGCCAAACGGGTAGTGATTTTTAGGGATAAAAAAGAGACGAAGGGGGATCAGAATGACTCGACAAACTTGACTATGATACGCTATTTAGAAAAACCAGATTTTAATCGAGATCTAATCAAGGGATCTGTGCGGGCACAAAGGCGCAAAGTAGTTATTTGGAAAGTGTTTCAAGGAAATGCGCATTCACCCCTTTTTGTGTACAGAATAAAAAACGCCGTTCTCCTTTCTTTAAGATCTAATATATTAGATATGGTTAAATCGATAAAATCCATTTTTCGAACTACTGTAGAGTCTACAAAAGAGTCTACAAACGAACAAAAAAAAATAAAAGGAAATAGAATCGAAATAGAAACTCTAAGAGACGAAGGCAGGCAAATGAGGATAGCAGCGCGTTGGGGGACTCATAATTATGGACAACCATTAAGATCTTGTTTGTTGCTAATTCATTCTTTTTTTAGAAAATATATTCTATTTCCTTCATTGATAATTGCAAAAAATCTTGGACGTATATTGCTACATCAACGTCCTGAATGGTCTGAGGATTTTCAGGAATTAAATAAAGAGGTGTATATTATATGTACTTTTAATGGCACTTCATTATCAAAAGACCTAGAATTTCCTGAAAAATGGTGGAAAGAAGGTCTTCAGATCAAAATAATATTTCCTTTCCATTTGAAACCTTGGCATGATCCCCAATCTTATCCAATTGAAACACTAACGGAGGTTGTTTCTTTTTTAACAGCTTGTGGACTGGAAACGAAAGAACCTTTTGGTTTGCCCCAAAAAGGACCTTCCTTTTGGCAACCTGTTTTTAAAGAACTGGGAAAAAAAGTGGGAAAAATGAAAAAGAACTATTTCAAAGGAAAAAAAAAAAAACTTGCAAAAGTTTCAAAAGAAAACCCAATTCAATTAAGAGAAGTAGAAATCTATAAATCGAATGAAATTCAAGAAGAAAAAGATTCCATAATCAGCAATCAAATAATTAACCAATCTTTTAGTCAAACAGGATCACCGAGTTTGACAAATTCTTCATTGACAGAAAAAAAAATAAAAGATCTGACTGAGCAAATAGAGACAATTAGAAATCAAATAGAAAAAAATATAAACAAGAAAAGAAAAAACGATACGGGTCCTAACAAATCAAGTGTTAATGCTAAAAGCTTAGAAAACTGGAAAATATTAATAAAAAGGAGAACTATTCGATTAATAGAAAAATTTCCCCTTTATTTGAAATTTTTCATTGAACTAATATATCGGCATATATTTTTATCTATCGAACTAATATATCGGCATATATTTTTATCTAGCATTGAATTGAAACTAGCAAGGATATGTAAATATAGTTCATATATTAATACTCGTCTTAGGTTAACAAAAAAAATTATTGAAAAATCCCTAAACCTAATTAAGAAAAAACCAATTCCCTTTAAAAAATCCCTTGATAACATTAGGCATATTAAAAGGAATTTACATATTTTTTTTGACTTATCTTGCGTGTCACAAGCATATGTATTTTACAAATTATCACAAATCCAAGTTAGTAATTTGCATAAATTAAGATCTGTTTTTCAATATCAAGGAATCTCTTTGTTTCTTAAGCCCGAAATAAAGGATTCTTTGGAAAAACAAGGAATGGTTCATTCTAAATTAAAATTAGATGATCAGAAACTTACGAATTATGAACAAAATCAATGGAAAAACTGGTTAAGAGGGTATTATCCATACGATTTATCATCGATCAGATGGTCTAGATTAATGCCCGAAAAATGGCGAAATACTTCCCGTCAGCCTTGTATAGATAAAAAGGAAAAATTAAGAAAATGCAATTCATCTGAAACAGACCAGGTAAGTAATTCAAAAAAAAAAAAGGAAGTATACAAATTAGCGAATCAAAAAGAAAATTTTCAAAAATATTATAGATATGATCTTTTAGCAAATAAATTCCTTAACTCCGAAAAATTCAAAGAAATAATTTATGGACTTATGTTTCAAGGAAATAAGAACCGAGACCTTTCTTGTAACACGAACAAGGATCGACTTTATGATATTCTGAAAACCACCCCTATATATAATTATGTGGATATACTAGCTGTGGAAAAAATGGTAGATAGAAAATATTTGCGTTTGAGAAGTTTGTATCGCAGACAAATAATGGATATTGCCTCTATCACGGCCAGTGCAAATAAGAATCAAAATATGCAAAGGGAGACTCATAACTATTTGAAAATATCTATTTCAAATGCATATTTGAATATTTCTTATTTTAGGCTTCCAGACAATCTCCTAAAATTTCACAACGTTTTTGTTGATTGGATGGGAATGAATGAAAAAATGCTAAATTATTCTATCTCAAATCTAGAAGGCTGGTTCTTCCCAGAATTTGTCTTATTTCACCAGGCATATAAAATGAAACCTTGGTTTATACCAAACAAATTACTTCTTTTAAACCTAAAAAATCTAAATAGAAATGAAAAGAAAAAAAGCAAATTAAAAAAAAAGCAAGGAAATCAAGAAGAACCCACAAAAGGAAAAGATTCTGGATCTGTTCTGTCACAACAAAAATCTAGTGAAGAAAATCCTATAAAATTAGACATGAAAAAGAAAAAAAGGAAACTATATTCCTTCCGAGCAAGTTATTTACTTTTTAAATGTCAGGACAATACTTCATACAAAAAATTGATGGCTAATCAGGAGCTATATTGTCTCCTGGGTAGATTGAAAGATCCAAGAAAGATTATTCTATCTTCAATTGAAACAAAAGAAATGGATTTGGATCTAATGATGATTGATCGTAATATAACTTGGGCAGAATTGCTCAAGAAGGCACTATTTATTATAGAACCCATTCGTCTGTTTGGAAAAAATGATGGACTATTTTTAATGTATCAAACCATAAGTACTTCATTGATTGATAAGAGTAAGTACCAAATAAATCAAAAATACCAAAAAGAAAGATATGTTTCTAAGAAACATTTTTATTTCCTTATTCCTGAAAATATTTTATCGTTTAGACGTCGTAGAAAATTGAGAATTCTAATTTCATTAAATTCAAAGTATCGAAAGGATGAAAATAGAAATCTAGTATTTTGGAACGGAAAGAACAGAAACCAAGCTTCGCTCGAGAATAAAGGTCTTAATATAGAAGAAAATCCTTTAATGAAATTAAAGCTCTTTCTTTGGCCTAATTATCGAGTAGAAGATTTAGCCTGTATGAATCGGTATTGGTTTAATACCAACAATGGCAGTCGTTTCAGTATGTTAAGGATACATCTATATCCACAATTGAAAATTCGTGCATAATAACTCTATATCCGTATATCATATACTTTTATGATATATGGGTATATGGAAATATGAAAAAAATAGGGTATCCGAAAGAAATATGTGGACCACACATTTTAGTCTTCCCTTTCATTGCTATAAAATATCCAATCCAATATCAAATGAATAATGGGGGACTTCAATCTCGAAATGAATCAATAGAACTTTTTTTATTTTAGGTCTAAACCCTTCAATGCAAAAATGTACTAATCCTTTTCTACCTCATCTCAATCCAACTCAAATTTCGATGGATTGATTTGAATCCATAAAATTAGCAGTTTTAAAATAACTTGGAATTAGATTTTTGTATATTTTGTATATTTTGTATATACCCATTAAAATAAATGGCATTATTATTACTGATCGGTAAAATCTATATCTTTGAAAAGAAAGGGGGAATTTTTCTATGGTAAAAAATTCATTTATTTCGGTTATTTCTAAAAAAGAAAACACAGAAAACAGGGGGTCTGTTGAATTTCAAGTATTCACTTTCACCACTAAGATAAGTAGCCTTACTTCGCATTTGGAATTACACAAAAAAGACTCTTCATCTCAGAGAGGTTTGCGGAAAATTTTGGGAAAACGTCAACGACTGCTAGCCTATTTGTCAAAAAAAAATAGAGAACGTTATAAAGAATTAATTGCTGAGTTAGATATTCGAGAGAAAAAAACTCGTTAACTTGAAGCCTAATACCATTTGAACTTTTATTTGTTTTAATTTTGACGAACTCTTCTTTATTACGTTCAAACAATGCATGGAAGAATGACTCGGAAAAAAACTTATGATTGCACCAACTACAAGAAAAGACCTCATGATAGTAAATATGGGCCCTCACCACCCATCAATGCACGGCGTTCTTCGGCTGATCGTTACTCTCGATGGTGAAGATGTTATCGACTGTGAACCAATATTGGGTTATTTACATAGAGGTATGGAGAAAATTGCGGAAAACCGAACAATTATACAATACTTGCCTTATGTAACGCGTTGGGATTATTTAGCAACTATGTTCACAGAAGCAATAACCGTAAACGCACCCGAACAGTTAGGCAATATTCAAGTCCCTAAAAGGGCTAGCTATATAAGAATTATTATGTTGGAATTGAGTCGTATCGCTTCTCATTTGTTATGGCTCGGCCCCTTTATGGCCGATATTGGAGCACAGACCCCTTTCTTCTATATTTTTAGAGAACGAGAATGGATATATGACCTATTCGAAGCTGCTACCGGTATGCGTATGATGCATAATTATTTTCGTATCGGAGGAGTAGCTGCCGATTTACCTCATGGTTGGGTAGATAAATGTTTGGAATTTTGCGATTATTTTTTAATCGGCGTTGATGAATATCAAAAACTTATTACACGGAATCCTATTTTTTTAGAACGAGTTGAAGGCATAGGCATTATTCAGGCAGAAGAAGCACTAAATTGGGGTTTATCAGGCCCAATGCTACGAGCTTCCGGAATAGAATGGGATCTTCGTAAAGTTGATCGTTATGAGTGTTACGACGAATTTGATTGGGAGGTTCACTGGCAAAAAGAAGGGGATTCGTTAGCTCGTTATTTAGTACGAATGGGTGAAATGGCAGAATCCGTAAAAATTCTTCAACAGGCCTTAGAGGGGATTCCTGGGGGGCCATATGAAAATTTAGAAATACGACGCTTTGATAGAATAAAAAACCCGGAATGGAATGATTTTGAATATCGATTTATTAGTAAAAAACCTTCTCCAACCTTTGAATTGTCCAAGCAAGAACTTTATGTAAGAGTTGAAGCACCAAAAGGGGAATTGGGAATTTTTCTGATAGGAGATCAGAGTGTTTTTCCTTGGAGGTGGAAAATTCGACCGCCGGGTTTTATCAACTTGCAAATTCTTCCTCAGTTAGTTAAAAGAATGAAATTGGCTGATATTATGACGATACTAGGTAGCATAGATATCATTATGGGAGAAGTCGATCGTTGAAATGATAATTGATACAACAGAACTACAAGCTATCCATTCTTTTTCCAGATTTGAATCCTTAAAAGAAGTCTATGGGATATTATGGACACTTATCCCTATTTTGACTCTTGTATTAGGAATCACACTAGGTGTACTAGTAATTGTTTGGTTAGAAAGAGAAATATCTGCAGGAATCCAACAACGTATTGGACCTGAATATGCCGGGCCTTTGGGAATTCTTCAAGCTCTAGCAGATGGGACAAAATTACTTTTCAAAGAGAATCTTCTTCCATCTAGAGGAGATACTCGTTTATTCAATATTGGGCCATCCATAGCAGTGATATCCATTTTTCTAAGTTATTCAGTAATTCCTTTTAGTTATCGACTTATTCTAGCCGATCTTAGTATTGGTGTTTTTTTATGGATCGCCATTTCAAGCCTTGCTCCCGTTGGACTTCTTATGTCAGGATATGGATCAAATAATAAATATTCCTTTTTAGGTGGATTAAGGGCTGCTGCTCAATCAATTAGTTATGAAATACCATTAACTCTATGTGTATTATCAATATCTCTACGTGTGATTCGGTGAGACATAAACTTTCCATATTTCTTTCTAGCAAGAAAGTTGAATATCTATTTTTTATTCAGCGTCGTAGTTGATAAACTAAACCAGATAGTTAGATGAGTGAAATCAAACGGTTTCCTAATTTGCTGTTAAAGCCATTCAATCTCATTTCCTATGTACAAGAATTAAGTCAAAGTAAACAGTATCAGTTCTTATGTTTATTTTACCCCAAGTTAGATTGGTTGATTACTAATCATGGCTTGAAGCGGGTTCAAAAGATCAACCCCTGGGTTTTTACTATCTATTACCATGGATGTATTAGTATTAACCTACTGGAAGATTCAAAAAATGAGTGGATGGTTAGGAAGACTAAGATACACAAAGGATTAGTAATGGAGATTATATAACCTTTCCAAGAGGATAGTTATACCAAAGTAATTCGAATTGGGGCTTTAAGTTGGTAGAAATTAATAAGAAGTACTCCCCTAGATTTTGATCCAGAGTATCTTCCTATCCACCGATTAAGTAAATAACTATCAAGAACGAAGAAATCTTTTATTTCGGTAATGCCGCTCACCCCTTTTCCCGGGAAAGTAGAATAGGAACGAACAAAAGTGGAAAGACTGGAATTGCAAAAAGAAATCTTTTTATTCATCCATAATTGCAAAAAGAGATCTTTTTTATTCATCCGTTTTTCGATTTTCTCGATAGAAATAGAATCTTTATCAGGTACTAAAATATCTAATTTTCGCACTAAAAAAAAAAAAGAATAGGTGGAAATATCTCTGTACTATTCCCCCAAAAAGTTTTTTATTCAAGGATAAAGTTATTAATCAACAAAGAAAAATACAAACTTTTAAAAGATGAGATCAATTCAGAAGCACTTTTTTAGTATAACTTGCAGACGGAATTTCATAGGTTGAATTCTAGGCTTTAGAATAAGAGTTTGACTCTCTATTGATCTTGATCCCTTTGTGGGATCCATAATCAAAAATATTGAATGGCTCTTACAGTTTTTTTGTGACCTACGAGGAGCCGTATGAGGTGAAAATTTCATGTACGGTTCTGTAATAGCGACGGGAACCGTGATGTTATCGCCGACTATGATTATCTAACAGTTCAAGTACAGTTGATATAGTTGAAGCGCAGTCCAAATACGGTTTTTGGGGATGGAATTTGTGGCGTCAACCTATAGGGTTTATCGTTTTTCTAATTTCTTCTTTAGCCGAGTGTGAGAGATTACCTTTTGATTTACCAGAAGCAGAAGAGGAATTAGTAGCGGGTTATCAAACCGAATATTCAGGTATAAAATTTGGTTTATTTTATGTTGCTTCCTATCTAAATCTACTAGTTTCTTCATTATTTGTAACAGTTCTTTACTTGGGAGGTTGGAATCTTTCTATTCCCTACATATTCGTTCCTGAACTAACTAAAAGAAGTCAAGTTTTTGGAACAATAATAGGTATCTTTAGTACATTAGCGAAAACTTATCTGTTCTTGTTCATTTCTATTGCAACAAGATGGACTTTACCGAGATTGAGGATGGATCAACTATTAAATCTTGGGTGGAAATTTCTTTTACCTATTTCTCTGGGTAATCTATTATTAACGACTTCGTCCCAACTTTTTTCACTGTAAAGAACTAGAATTTTTCTATTTTCAAAACTTGTCTCAAACAAGAGAAAGAAATAAGTATAAAAATATTTATAGATATTCCGATATGTTCCCTATGCTAACCGAGTTCTTGAATTCTGGTCAACAAACAATACGAGCTGCCAGGTACATTGGTCAAGGTTTCATGATTACCTTGTCCCATGCAAATCGTCTACCTGTAACTATTCAATACCCCTACGAAAAATTCATTGCATCGGAGCGTTTCCGGGGCCGAATACACTTTGAATTTGATAAATGCATTGCTTGTGAAGTATGTGTTCGTGTGTGTCCTATAGATCTACCCGTAGTTGATTGGAAATTGGAAACTGATATTCGAAAGAAACGATTACTTAATTACAGTATTGATTTTGGAATTTGTATATTTTGTGGTAATTGCGTTGAGTATTGTCCAACAAATTGTTTATCAATGACTGAAGAATATGAACTTTCTACTTATGATCGTCACGAATTGAATTATAATCAAATTTCTTTAGGTCGATTACCTGTGTCCATAACGGGCGATTACACAATCCGAACAATTTCGTCAAATTCACCTCAAATAAAAAATGTATAAAACCCTTGCATTTCCAAATTTCAAATCACTTTGTAATCTAAGGGAATCGGTTTTTAGCTTGTTCAAGATACAAGATAAATGAGTGATTGGTTGTCGAGAATCGTGGCTGATTTTGATTCAAAATTTATTTCTATTCGAATAATAATTTTATTAATATAGAATTTCAAACTCTGTTTTCGAGAATAAGAGTAGACCAATAACTGAATCTTCCTCAATCCACACCAACCACCCTATTCCAATTTTCTTCAATTAAGAATTAACAAGTATCCTAAAAATAAAAATAGGATAATTCCCCTTTTTCCCGGTCCGTTCAACAAAGTCATGAAATATTTGGATTTACTTTTTCTATAAAAAAAAATGGATTTACCTGGACCAATACACGATTTTCTTTTAGTTTTTCTGGGGTCGGGTCTTATATTAGGAAGTCTTGGAATAGTCTTATTTCCGAATCCAATTTATTCGGCCTTTTCATTGGGATTGGTTCTTTTTTGTATATCCTTATTCTATATTCTATCGAATTCTTATTTTGTAGCTGCTGCGCAGCTCCTTATTTATGTAGGAGCTATAAATGTTTTAATTATTTTTGCTGTCATGTTCATGAATGGTTCAGAAGATTACGATTTCGAAGATTTTCAGCTTTGGACCGTTGGGGATGGAATTACTTCGATGGTTTGTACAAGTCTTTTTATTTCATTAATTACTATTATTTTAGATACGTCCTGGTATGGGATCGTTTGGACTACAAAATCAAACCATATTTTAGAGCAAGATTTGATAAGTAATAGTCAACAAATTGGAATTCATTTATCAACAGATTTTTTTCTTCCATTTGAACTCATTTCAATAATTCTTTTAGTCGCTTTAATCGGTGCGATTGCTATAGCTCGTCAATAATTTTTAAGGAAGAATTCTCAAATAAATCAAGGGAAAAAGAATCTAATCCTTTAATTTGAGTACCCATCTAAAACGAAAATCGAATCCATTTCTTTTTGTTTTGATCTATTCCCCACAAATTCCCTTGTTTTCTTCCATACGTATTAGAATTGACTGGATTGAATTATTGTTCAGATTGAAATGAATCAAGATTGATAAGGAGTTGAGTAATGATGCTCGAACATATACTTGTTTTGAGTGCCTTTTTATTTTCTATTGGTATTTATGGATTGATCACAAGTCGAAATATGGTTAGAGCCCTTATGTGTCTTGAACTTATATTAAATTCGGTTAATATCCATTTTGTAACATTTTCTGATATGTTTGATGATCGTCAATTAAGAGGAGACATTTTCTCCATTTTTCTTATAGCTATTGCAGCCGCTGAAGCAGCTATTGGATTAGCTATTGTTTCATCCATTTATCGTAATAGAAAATCCACTCGTATTAACCAATCCAATTTGTTGAATAAATAATATGAATCATAGAAAAGAAAATTCGAGTAGTCATAAATTACTTCCAACTGGACGGTTTGATACGAGTAAGGTATGATTATGTTTGCCGAAACATAAGAAATCAAAGGATTTTTGCGCCCGCTCAGAAACAATTCAAGTACATTGATTCGGATCACTCATTGATTCGTCTGGTATCTAATTAGAAGTTAGAAGATTGATTTATAAGTTAGTTTACTAGACCGAAAATTCATGATGTTAAAAATTGTATAGATACAATGTCACACTCAGTAAAGATTTATGATACATGTATAGGATGTACTCAATGTGTCCGGGCTTGCCCCACCGATGTATTAGAAATGATACCCTGGGACGGATGTAAAGCTAAACAAATAGCTTCTGCTCCAAGGACTGAGGACTGTGTTGGTTGTAAGAGATGTGAATCCGCCTGTCCAACGGATTTCTTGAGTGTTCGGGTTTATTTATGGCATGAAACAACCCGTAGTATGGGTCTAGCTTATTGATACATTCCATAAAACTCTACTTAAAATCCATTTTTTTTTTTACCGACAAAATCCGTGCGCAAAATAAAATAAAAATAGTTTGAGCACGGATTTTTATGGCCCAAGTCTATCTTGTCTTTACCACGAATCATTTTCCTTTCTTAACAATAATTGTTGTTTTACCGATTTTTTCGGGTTCCTTTATTTTCCTTCTTCCACATAAAGGAAATAAAGTAATTCATTGGTATACTATATGTATTTGTATTCTAGAACTCCTTCTAATGACTTATGCATTCTGTTATCATTTCCAATCAGATGATTCATTAATCCAACTAGAGGAGGATTATAACTGGATCCATTTTTTTTATTTCCATTGGAGACTAGGGATAGATGGGCTCTCAATAGGACCCATTCTATTGACGGGATTCATCACTACTTTAGCTACCTTAGCGGCTTGGCCGCTTACTCGGGATTCTCGATTATTTAATTTCCTGATGTTAGCAATGTATAGCGGGCAAATCGGATTATTTTCTTCTCGGGACCTTTTACTTTTTTTCCTGATGTGGGAGTTAGAATTAATCCCCGTTTATCTACTTGTATCCATGTGGGGGGGGAAAAAACGTCTCTACTCAGCTACAAAATTTATTTTATACACGGCAGGGGGTTCAGTTTTTCTTTTACTGGGAGTTCTTGGCGTCGGTTTATATGGTTCTAATGAACCAACATTAAATTTGGACATAGTATCCAATCAAACCTATCCCTTAGCTTTGGAAATACTATTCTATATTGGATTTTTTATTGCTTTTGCTGTGAAATTACCAATCATACCACTACATACATGGTTACCGGATACCCATGGAGAAGCACACTATAGTACTTGTATGCTTCTAGCCGGAATCTTATTAAAAATGGGAGCGTATGGATTAATTCGAATCAATATGGAATTATTTCCCCATGCGCATTCTATATTTTCTCCTTGGTTAATGATAGTAGGCGCCGTGCAAATAATCTATGCAGCTTCAACATCTCTGGGTCAACGGAATTTAAAAAAAAGAATAGCCTATTCCTCTGTATCTCATATGGGTTTCATAATTATAGGAATTGGTTCTATCACCGATATGGGACTCAACGGAGCGCTTTTACAAATAATCTCCCATGGATTTATTGGTGCTGCACTTTTTTTCTTGGCTGGAACAACTTATGATAGAATACGTCTTGTTTATCTTGACGAAATGGGTGGAATAGGTATCTCGATGCCAAAAATATTCACGATGTTCAGTAGCTTTTCGATGGCTTCTCTTGCATTACCAGGTATGAGTGGTTTTGTTGCCGAATTAATAGTATTTTTTGGATTCATTACTAGTGAAAAATATCTGTTACTAACAAAACTATTAATTACTTTTGTAATGGCAATTGGAATGATATTAACTCCTATTTATTTATTATCTATGTTACGTCAGATGTTCTACGGCTACAAGATATTTAATGTTTCAAATTCCTATTTGTTTGATTCTGGACCACGAGAGTTATTTCTTTCGATCGCTATTTTTTTACCAATACTAGGTATTGGTATGTACCCCGATTTCGTTCTTTCCCTCTCAGTTGAAAAGGTTGAAGCTATTCTATCTAATTTTTTTTATAGAAAGTTTTAATGAATTTTACAACAATTTCTCGTACAATGAGAAGAAGAAGGATTTTTCTTCTTATTGTTATACGTTAAGTTGAAATTCATTTTGAACTGGCAAGAACCCCTAGCGAATCACTAAATATTTGATTCACCTCGTTCTCGCCAGTTCACACCAAATTCTTTGATCGTATATGTGCCTTAGACTTTCCTATTCTAAGAACCCCCACATTCCATTATTTTATAATTATAATGAAAATGAACCATAACTATGTAGTCCTATTCCTAATAAATTGACCCCAAAATAGCATATCCAAATTATAAGAAATCCAATAGACGCCACAATTGCTGAATTTCTACCTTTCCATTTTTTATTTGTTCGAGTATGCAAATAAATCGCGAACACCAGCCAAGTAATAAAAGCCCAAGTTTCTTTTGGGTCCCAACTCCAATAGGATCCCCACGCTTCGTTAGCCCACACGGCTCCAGAAAGAATTCCTATGGTTAAAAAGATAAATCCTAGACTAATAACTCGATAACTCCAAAAATCCAATTGTTGAATCAATTGCGATTTGTAATAATTCTTTGTAGAAAAAAAAGAAGTATTTTGTAAAAAATGACTTCGTTCAATCATGAATTCGATTTCACCAAAAAAAAGCGACCCATTCAAATGTAATAAATGATTACTTGTAGTAATCAAATGTTTCTTTTTTCTAACTGTAAGGACTAGAAGTGATACGGATAATAATGATCCGCCCAAAAGGGCTGCATAACCTAATATCATCATACTTACGTGCATTATTAACCACTCCGATTGAAGAGCGGGTACTAATATTGCGGATTCCCGTATTTCCGTTAAAAGGCCTGAAGTAGCAAAGCCTTGGGTAAAAAGAGCACTGGGTCCAATTATTGTGCTTATAATATTTTTATTTTTTTTGAAATAGGGAACTATATGAATAAGGGAAAAACTCCATGATAGGAAGATTAGTGATTCATATAGATTACTTAGCGGAAAATGTCCTGAATAAATCCAGCGGATAACTAATAATCCCGTTATGCAAAAAAAAGTTATTATCATGCCCCTTTCGGATGAATCATACAGTTTTCCAATTTCATCACCAAAAAAACTTATCAAATGAATTGATATTAGAATCGAAACGATCGAAAAAGAAATCTGAGTAAATATATGCTCTAAGGTTGAAAATATCATAATCATATAATAAATAAATTTAAAAGAAGGAGTCCCTGAATTATAGAATCTAAATGTCCAATTGAATTCATTATATGATATATGATTCAATGACTTTTTTAGTCGATGCCATGCCGCCACTCGGACTCGAACCGAGATGCTCTAGCACTGCTTCCTAAGAGCAGCGTGTCTACCAATTTCACCATAGCGGCTTGTCTTGAACTGATAATAACCTATGAAAAAGTAATCGTCTAGATTTAACAAGTCAATTGGTTGGAATGTTTTTTAGGAAAGATTCAACTAGATGAAAAAATTCCGTCCCATAGGTATTTGAAGGTTCATTAGTTTAGTTTAAGGTCTTCATTTTTCGCGAATTTGATACTCCCCTCGGCTTGAGCTCTTGTACAACCAAACAGCCTTATATCCGAATTAAGGGATAGAACAGAACCTCCAAGAAATTGTTTTTTATGAATAAACTAGTTTTTTATTTCATTGAAAAAATGGATTTTTGATCATTCAAAATTTATACATATTCTCCAGAATATCTTACCTAAGTCTTTTTGGTTTTGGGGGGATTGATAAGAAGAGATATATCGGGATCTATAATCTATATACGAATTCAAAGAAACTAAAAAAATTGCAAAATAGGTCGATGGGGAAAAAAGATTCCCCACCTTGGTAATGAAAAAATAAGTCAAATTCTATTGTGTTTTTTATCAACAAAAAACTTTTTTTGTTGAATTTTTCAATTAGGTTTCGGTAAGGTAAAGAGAAAAATTCTTGTTCTACATATTCTCAGAATGAATATATGGAATTTTGGAAATGGGCTGAGTCTATTTTTGACTCAGGTTGATTCCAATCTTTTAGGCTTTATTACTTATTTTTGATTTGTTTGTTGCACAAAAAAACTTTTGGAATTCCCAGTAGAAAGAGATTTCCCCAAGGAAAACGCTTTTAACGCTGCCCAATACCCTTTCCTTTTCCAACAATTTTTTCGAATACGCTTTTTTGATGCCGAAGTACGTTTTTTTGGAACTGCCATTTCAATTTTAAATTGAGAGATTACTCATTGGTATAGCTGGATGTGAAAGACATTTAGTGTTTACAAAAAAAAGCGACGCTTTACTAATTCATTTTCTTTTTAGCGAACATTGTTCCAATAAAAAAGAAAAGATAGGTGAAAGGTACAGGAAAATTACACAAAATAGTAAAGAATATTTTTTTTATTTGTTTTTTTCCATCTCTTAAAGTATCCGTCCAAAAAATTGCGTTTTGATTGATATCTTTCTTTCCCGTTATTTCCTATTCAAATCTATATTTATAGAATTTATAGATCCTTTATGCATTATGCAATCGAATTCGTTGAACTTAATATATACAAAAATGAATATGGACTGGTTTTTCCTTCTCTTTACTGTCCTATTGAATTTAGGATGGAATATACAATACCTCGAGACCTCTAGAAGTGTAAAACCCCTTGTTTTTAGTATGTTTTTAAAAAACTTTGTTTGTCAAACTCAGAAAAAGACTTAATTTTTCCCTTTCTTCGCAATTTTCAAATTCAAAAGGAGACTTTAAAGTTTTTTTCCTATGATTTGACCAATTGTAACTTCTTGATTTGAATATTTGAAGTATTTAGCAGAAAGAATACATAAAAAGAAAAACAAATTCAAAAAATTCTATTGATGTTCGTGCATATCTTGATTTTTTATTGACTCTTTTCAAAAGAGGGAAAATCCGGCGAATCGGAAACCATTAATAATAATTAAGAATTATTAAGAAAAAAAAAATTTATGGAACAGACGTATCAATATGCGTGGATCATACCTTTTGTTCCACTTCCAGTTCCCATGTTAATAGGAGTAGGACTTCTTCTTTTTCCGACAGCAACAAAAAACCTTCGTCGTATGTGGGCTTTTACGAGTATTTTATTGTTAAGTATAGTCATGCTTTTTTCAATTAATCTGTCTATTCAGCAAATAAATAGCAATTTTATATATCAATATATCTGGTCTTGGACTCTCGATAATGATTTTTCTTTAGAATTAGGCTACTTGATTGATCCACTTACTTCTATTATGTCAATGTTAATCACTACTGTCGGAATTATGGTTCTTATTTATAGTGATAATTATATGGTTCATGATCAGGGCTACTTGAGATTTTTTGCTTATATGAGTTTTTTCAGTACTGCAATGTTGGGATTAGTTACTAGTTCGAATTTGATACAAATTTATATTTTTTGGGAATTGGTTGGGGTGTGTTCCTATCTATTAATAGGTTTTTGGTTCACAAGACCTCTTGCAGCAAATGCTTGCCAAAAGGCATTTGTAACAAATCGAGTAGGAGATTTTGGTTTATTATTAGGAATTTTGGGTTTTTATTGGATAACGGGTAGTTTTGAATTTAGGGATTTATTCGAAATATTTAATAATTTAATTTTAAAGAATGAAGTAAATTCTCCCTTTGTTACACTGTGTGCTGCTTTAGTATTTGCAGGTGCAGTTGCTAAATCTGCACAATTTCCTCTTCATGTATGGTTAGCCGATGCTATGGAAGGACCCACTCCCATTTCAGCTCTTATACACGCTGCTACTATGGTGGCGGCGGGTATTTTTCTTGTAGCTCGTCTTCTTCCTCTTTTTTTAGTTATACCTTATATAATGAATTTTATCTCGTTGATAGGTCTAATAACAGTATTATTAGGAGCTACTTTAGCTCTTGCTCAAAAAGACATTAAGAGGGGTTTAGCCTATTCGACAATGTCTCAGTTGGGCTATATGATGTTAGCTCTAGGAATGGGGTCTTACCGAAGTGCTTTATTTCATTTGATTACTCATGCTTATTCAAAAGCATTATTATTTTTAGGATCTGGATCTGTTATTCATTCAATGGAAACTGTTGTTGGATATTCTCCGGATAAAAGTCAGAATATGGTTCTCATGGGTGGGTTAACAAAATATGCTCCAATTACTAAAACATCTTTTTTGTTAGGGACACTTTCCCTTTGCGGTATTCCCCCCCTTGCTTGTTTTTGGTCCAAAGATGAAATTCTTAATGATACTTGGTTATATTCGCCTATTTTCGCAATAATAGCTTGGGCCACGGCAGGATTAACGGCATTTTATATGTTTCGGATCTATTTACTTACTTTTGAGGGGCATTTAAATGTTTATTTTCAAAATTATAGTGGTAAAAAAAATGCAGCTATATATTCCATATCTATATGGGGTAAAGGGTATTCAACTAAAATGAACAAAAATTTTCGTTTATTAAGAATGCAAAATGGAAGTTTGTCCTTTTTGAAAAAAAAAACATATCGAAGTAGTGAGAATCTAAAAAAAAGAAATGCAGAAAAATCTTTTCTGAATATTTTGCATTTTGAAAATAAAAAAGTTTATATATATCCGTATGAATCGGATAATACGATGTTATTTCCTTTATTTGTATTAGTTCTATTTACTTTGTTGATTGGGTCTCTGGGAATTCCTTTTAATCAAGAAGGAATTTCAAAAAATATGGATATATTAGCTAAATGGTTAGCCCCATCTATCGACCTTTTACATCAACAG